CATTGATTCAGAACATCTGTTCCCCGATAGTCGCTATCGATACTTTCAAAGTTACAAAAAAGTAAGCAATCACTCAATTTATTTTTCCTGGATCACAGAATCACAATCCATCTATATATGGATTTCTGTCGATCAGATATCATCCAAATCCTTTCTATACTAGTATAACTTTATTCTATTTATTTTAGTATTTTAGTGTCTCATCAATTCAAATCGTTTTGTGTTCGAAGTTCATGGAAAAAGTTTGATTTGCTCAACGACTTCTATTTCTTTTTTTTTTACCACTACTTAATCGAAATCCAAAAAGAGTTCTGATAAACCCGGAAAATTCGAAACTACGAGTAGGAATCCTTGATGAATGGAATTAAGAACCCTTATTAGTTCGACACCCGAAAGGGCTGTGGTAAATTCCCTTTCGGGTGTCGAAGACTAGTACGACGAATAATCCCTTTTAGAATCCCTTGTTCCCCTCATTTAGCCTCCCTTTCTTTTCTTTCTTTTCTTTCTATTCTATATTCTCCGCTTCCTTATCTTATCGTTAGCACTTAACTCTAGTCGAATTTGATTCTATTCTAATAGACTCGAAAACTATTGACACATTCTCTGATATTTCAATCTAATAATACTGACATTCTCGAATTTGTATTGAAAAAACAAAGAAGGGAAAAGCCAAATCGCCTTCTTCGCAATATATATACTATGATTTAGGAGTGCAGTACAATAAATTCCCGACATCCGGTCGAAAAACTAGAAATAAACAAAAGACTTTTCCTAAGTTGTTTGCTCCGACATAACATAATTGCCAAGAATAATTTGGTTCTTTTTACAAACTTGATGTTGCTAAATCCGCGGATCTAGAAATTCATTTCGGACAATTGAACCTTCTCAAACTGTTTCTTTTTAAGAACCAAAAAGATTTGTGCCAAAACAACAGATGCCAAAAAGAACAAAAGGCCTTGGACACGTAATGGATCTTGAAGTACTATTTCTGCATCTGCCTGACCAAACCCACCTACATTAGGATTACTTGTTAATGGTTGATCCAGTTTGATAGATTGACCCTCTGAAACACGAAGTTCGGGTCCCGGCGGGATAATATCAACCACTTCACGTCCATTCGAGACATCCGTTATGGTTATTTCGTATCCCCTTTTTTCTTTGCGTATGATTTTGCTTACTATACCCGTAGCTGTAGCATTATAAACCGTATTGTTACTTTTGTTCCCGTCGGGATAAATCTGACCCCTCCCCCTGTTCCCACCTACATATATTGGGTATTTTAAGAAGTGAGCATCTTTATTAGTCGCGGGGTTAGGGGAAAGAATAGGAAAAGTTATTTCACTATATTTCTGACCAGGAACCGGCCCTATCACAAGAATATTTTTTTTCGTGGGTCGATAGGTCTGAAAAGACAGCTTGCCCATTTTTTCTTTCATCTCGGGCGAAATACGGTCGGGAGGGGCTAATTCAAACCCCTCTGGTAAAATAAGAACGGCCCCCACATTCAAAGCCCCCTTTTTACCATTAGCAAGAACTTGTTTCAATTGCATATCATAAGGAATTTTAACAACTGCTTCAAATACAGTATCAGGGAGGACCGCCTGCGGAACCTCGATATCCACGGGTTTATTAGCTAAATGGCAATTGGCACATACAATACGACCAGTTGCTTCTCGTGGATTTTCAAAACCCTGTTGCGCAAAAATGGGATATGCACTTGAAATGGATGCCCGAGTTATTATATATATCATGAGGGATACGGAAATGAATCGAGTAATCTCTCCCTTTAACGAAGAAAAGGTATTTCTAATTTGCATGGTCCGATCGTTGATCCCGAAAATTTCTACAATAAAATTAGGTAGGTCACTACTATAGTTCCCTATCCGCGATTTTGCTATTTACTGATTGTTTTACTGGAATATAGGATTTATGGAATCCGGGAGGGATTCGCTGGGTGGGTAGAAAAAGTACGATAAGGGCGGCTTTGAATGCTTAGCTTAGGTACAAAATCATAAAGATTCTAGTTTGGATTATTGAATCGCTTTTCAGTTCACTCAGTCATTGAATGATAAATCACTACAAGTGACGGGGATACACGATTTAAATAAGAAAAAAGCCAATATTTAAAAAATGTATCTAAAACGACTGGAAAAGTGGAAACAAGAACAGATAGAATAATATCATTATTATTGTGAGCAAACCCAAAATCATTGTAGACAAAGCCAATCAGCAGTTCCCAACCGCGGGGCGAATGGAATCCGATACATAAATCAGTTACGAAAAGAATCGAAAAGGCTTTTATTGTGTCACTTAAATTATATAGGAATTCTTGAACCCAAGAGTTAAGAATAAAAAGTTCTTCATTACACAGAATAGAATAACCACTTAGAATAACGAAGCAGATTGTATTTGTCGAGAAGTGAAAAATCGTATGGATATGATCCTCATCGTGCTTCTTGATTAATTGGATTGTTTCTTTCTGGAGCGCTATACGAAGCTTTTCTAGACGTCTTTCCGGAAATTCCTTTATCATTTCGTCCAAGCGGACTAATTCCTCTAATTCTATGAATTTTTCTAAAATAGTCTTTTCTTGAATATCATTCAAAAGGGTTTTGGATTGCCTAGTATTCCACCAATTAGTAACCCAGGAATCCAGACTTTTAGTAAATGATAGATGGATCCACCAGGGCAAAAATACTACAAATACTATAGATGAAAGATGTCTAAGGGGAAGGGGTACGTTCTTTTTTGTCATTTTTTCAGCTGTGAATTGTTAATGAACCCACCTCATTTGTTGATTCTAGGCAATCAAATATTTCTACGAAGCATCAGTTCGATTACAAGGTATCGCACCTAGAAATCGAGTCTCCTTTTTTAGTTGTGATTCGTCGGTTAGTCCTTGAACCTAGGGTAGAAAAAATACAGAAATCGAAGAAGAATCCAATGCGAATTCTTATTCTTGCTTCAACTATTCAAAGCGATTCCCTATTTCGATGAATGCCCGAAAGATTCAAATTCAAATAATGAATTTATGAATATTATTCGCATTTCGAAACGAAAGACGAAAGAACTTACTTTCTATTACAAATGAACCTCTCGAATATTGCGAAAACGAAAGCGAAATTTTTGATTCCAAACAGTTTTTGTTTTGATATAGGAGATGAATCCATTATTTCGATTTCTTACTTCTTTTGTTACAAAATTGAGTTGAGTGGGGGTTTCTTCTTGCTAAGAAAGTAGTTATTATTCAGCTCATTTTCAAAACCCTTCAATTGGTACACGCAAGAAATAGGCCAATTCCGCAGCCTTTTGCTCCATTTCTCGTGGAGTCAAATTCTCATCAGCACGATTCAAGGGAATGGCTCCCAAGCCTCTGCTTTCTATATAAAGGACACGACGAGCATAAATACCCTCTTTAACTTCTATTCTGATGGCCTGAATATCCTTCATAAAGAATCGTAGAAAGATGCGGCGATTTTTTCCAGGAAATCCCCAACGAAAAATACACACTATTCCCTCTTTTGTATCAAATCGATCATAACCGCTACCTACATTCCATGTAATTGTGCACCACAAATAGGAACTAATAAAGAGACCCGCGATCCCGTAGAAAGACATAACGATCCCCTGCGGAAAAAAAAAAATTTGTTTCGACGGGACTAAAGATAGCAAATTCCTATCAAGATAACTAGAACTTCCAACCGCTAAGAATCCTAATGAACCTAAAAAAAGGATAAAGGCCCAGCAGAAATTGCTTGTTTTTCGAGAGCCCGTTATAAAGTCTATCCATATATATTCTGATCGCCAACTCATACATACTAGCTCCAGTTGCATTTTAGTGGAATTGGGGAAATAACCAAAAAAAATCCATTTTTGTTTACTTTTTGTGTTTCCGAAGTAACTTTCATCAACTAGTACTATTTTGATGTGAACTCTTAGCAGTAATTCATCGAATTGGTTCGGTATAATAAAATAAGAGCATCCACCTCATATGAGTCCCCGTGGATCGGTCCAGACATCTAGATACATTGAGTTTCATTGCAGACATGAGTTCGGATCACCGCCTATTGTTCAAAATAGAAATAGATAGAATAAATTTACCGATATATCATGTTTACAAATGCATAAAAGCTCTTTCGCTTATGCGTTTATGTTCGGAGAAAGCCACCTCTTAGTCTTATACACTATTCGACTAAATGGATATCCCCCATCACTTTATCTTGAAAAAAATAAGATTTACAAAATCTTATTTTTTTCAAGATAAAGAAATAACGAAGCCATTGCCATTGCCGGAAATACTAGGCCCACTAAAGGCACAAAAATAGAGGGAAAGCTGTTGAGAATTGTCATAGAAAGAGTACCTCGATTGAATGTTTGTACCTGTTATTGGTATAAAGATATCCTCTAATAATTAGAATTCATATTCTAATTATTATCATATTCTAATTCGTATATAAATGTATATTAAGTATACTTATAGAATTGTATATAAGTATACTAAATGAGTATATATACCAAGTGAAAGGAACGCCGAACAAAATAAACGGGCCTATTCATCTTTCTACATGAAATATATGTATAATAATCCATTGTAGAATAATCCATTTTCGTTATTATTATTTTTCTTCTATTTTTTTTCTTCAGTTGTTGGTAGCTTCGGATTTTGTTTTTATTTTTATTCTGATAAACGAACTAACTAATTGTTCGCCAAAAAAAATTACTTAAGAACTCTACTGGAAGGAACAAAGCCGTGGAACTGAAATAACTCGCTCAGAACACCTTTTAAAGGATTACGTGGTACGATTGGGTCGAATAAGCCCTTATGGAATAAATATTCAGCTGCTTGTGAACCTTCAGGTACTGTCTTATTCAATGTTTGTTCAATTACTCTTTTACCCGCAAATGCAATATAGGCATTAGGTTCAGCAATTATGATATCCCCCAACATACCAAAACTAGCTGTCACTCCACCAGTAGTAGGAGATGTAAGAAGTGATACA